TATAGTGATAGTTTGATTCTTCGTCGCCGTAGTAAATAGGAGAATATTGAAAATAGAATATGTTTCCTCATCTTTACAAAAAAAAAGGAGTAATTAGCTGTGACACGTTCACTAAAAAAAAATCCTTTTGTAGCTAATCATTTATTGATAAAAATTGCGAAGCTCAACACGAGGGCAGAAAAAGATACAATCGTAACTTGGTCCCGGGCATCTACCATTATACCCACAATGATCGGCCATACAATTGCTATTCATAATGGAAAGGAACATTTGCCTATTTATATAACAGATCGTATGGTAGGTCACAAATTGGGAGAATTTGCACCTACTCTGAATTTCCGGGGGCATGCGAGAAACGATAATAAATCTCGTCGTTAATATATTAATTAATAAAGTGGATATGGGTGCTCATCGTTTATTGGTGGGAGGTGAACCTTATGATAAAGAGTGACCCAGATGTAGAAGTATACGCTTTAGGTCAACATATACGTATGTCTGCTCATAAAGCGCGAAGAGTAATTGATCAGATTCGTGGGCGTCCCTACGAGGAAACACTTATGATACTAGAACTCATGCCTTATCGAGCGTGTTATCCCATTTTAAAATTAGTTTATTCTGCAGCAGCAAATGCTAGTCACAATATGGGATTCAACGAAACGGCTTTAATCATTAGTCAAGCCGAAGTTAATGAAGGTACTAGCATGAAAAAGTTAAAACCCCGAGCCCGAGGACGTAGTTATCCGATAAAAAGACCCACCTGTCATATAACTATTGTATTGAAAGATACATCTAAAGAGAAAAACTATTTCATATGGTTAAGAAAATATGGATGGGTATATAAAGATAAGTATAAAGATGTCAGAGAGAGGTATCTATATATGATGGATCATATGCTATATCGTAACAGAATGACGTGGGCTAATAGAGAAATGATATGGCCTTATAGAGATAGCGAGGTGCTATGGGACAAAAAATAAATCCACTCGGTTTCCGACTTGGTACAACCCAAAGTCATCATTCTGTTTGGTTTGCACAACCAAAAAGTTATTCCGAGGGTCTCCAGGAAGATCAAAAAATACAGGATTGTATCAAGAATTATGTACAAAAAAATAGGAAAATATCCTCGGGTGCCGAGGGAATTGCACGCATAAAGATTAAAAAAAGAATCGATCTGATCCAGGTCATAATATATATGGGATTCCCAAAATTGTTCATAGAGGGCAGCCCGCGAGGAATTGAAGAATTACAGAGCAATGCACAAAAAGAATTTAATTCTGTGAACCAAAAACTTAACATTGCTATCACAAGAGTTGAAAAACCGTATGGACAACCTAATATTCTTGCAGAATTTATAGCCGAACAATTAAAGAATAGAGTTTCGTTTCGAAAGGCAATGAAAAAAGCTATTGAATTAACTGAAAAAGCAGATACAAAGGGAATTCAAGTACAAATTGCAGGGCGTATCGACGGAAAGGAAATAGCACGTGTCGAATGGATCAGAGAAGGTAGGGTTCCCCTACAAACCATTCGAGCCAAAATTGATTATTGTTCCTATACAGTTCGAACTATCTATGGGGCATTAGGAATCAAAATTTGGATATTTGCAGACGAGGAATAATGGGCCTTTCGTTGTCTTTCTGTTCCATCCATCCGGCAATTGAATAAAAAATCACAAACTCGTTCATTTTTTTCCGTTCAATCAAAAAAATGAGAATTTTTTAGAATTCTTAATTCTATAGGGTTGAATAACAATTCGATTGACTCCATCTCCATATAATTGCTATGCTTAGTGTGTGACTCGTTGGTTTTTTATTTAGAGTTAGGTTAGGATTAAAAAACAAAGGGCCATCCCCTAGTATGAACTAATAACTATATAACTAATAACCAGCTCATTGCTTCGTATTATCTGGATCCAAGGAACCAGTCGCTATATGATGTATTGATCATATTGTTGTAGCAACTGAAGCATTTTTTTTTTACATAAAAGAAAAATCAATCTATAAGGTTGTGAAGCAAAAACAAAGGGATATGGATAAATGGAGGGGTGAGAGAAAGAAAGAAAAAGAATAGCAATGATATATGATTCCAATATGTATGGTCTATGAACTATCTTATAAAAGGCAATGTAATAAAGCATTAATGTATTCGTCCATAATTAATAATTAGATTCGATGAATATGAATACAATTTATACGAAAAATCAAAAAGAATAAAGAGCGCCGAGTCAATAAAGACTGAGAAGATTGATTCAGGAACAAATTTTATTAGGAGCTCCATTGCAGAGTTCGGGCCTAGTCATTAATCGAGAAGCGATGGGAACGACAGAACCTGTGACTGAGGAAGATTCCCTTGAAAACGAATCCTAATGATTCATTGGGTGGGATGGCGGAACGAGCCAAGAACCAATTCATTTATTCTGATAGGTCATGGAACGCCCCTACGAATGAAAGGGATGTTGAAAGAGCAAATATTCGCCCGCGAAAGCCTTACTGGATTGCTAAGTTTTGGGCAATTCAATAAAAATAAATAAAATAAAGGTAAAAATAAATGAAGATTCATTAATTATAAAATGGAATTTATCATTTTATTTTATTCCTACGTGTACGTGACAGATTATATCTCAAAAAATTCCATGATTCATTATTCATTCAATTCAAAATATATACAATATTATTTAATCGTTTCATTCGCGAGGAGCTGGATGAGAAGAAACTCTCATGTCCAGTTCTGCAGTAGAGATGGCATTGAGAAACAACCATCAACTATAACCCCAAAAGAACCAGATTTCGTAAACAACATAGAGGAAGAATGAAGGGAATATCTTATCGAGGCAATCGAATTTGTTTCGGCGGATACGCCCTTCAGGCACTTGAACCCGCTTGGATCACATCTAGACAAATAGAAGCGGGGCGACGAGCCATGGCACGATATGCGCGTCGTGGTGGAAAAATATGGGTACGTATATTTCCAGACAAACCTGTTACAGTAAGGCCTACCGAAACACGTATGGGTTCGGGGAAAGGATCTCCCGAATATTGGGTATCCGTCGTTAAACCGGGTCGAATACTTTATGAAATGGGTGGAGTATCAGAAATTGTAGCCAGAGAAGCTATTTCTATAGCTGCGTCCAAAATGCCTATACGAACTCAATTCGTTATTGCGGGATAGGGATATGGAACGAAAGGAAAGGGGCCTTGTGATGAAAAAACCGCAGTTTTTTTATTTCTGGACAAACAATCTTTCTTCTTTTTTTCTTCGCCCTTTAGTTAGTTAGCATTGAAAGAAAAAAGAGAAAAATAATAAGAATGATATGATTCAACCTCAGACCTATTTAAATGTAGCGGACAACAGCGGGGCTAGAGAATTAATGTGTATTCGAATCATAGGAGCTAGTAATCGCCGATATGCTCATATTGGTGACGTTATTGTTGCTGTAATCAAAGAAGCAGTTCCCAATATGCCTCTACAAAGATCAGAAGTGATCAGAGCTGTAATTGTACGTACATGTAAAGAACTCAAACGTGACAATGGTATGATAATACAATATGATGACAATGCAGCAGTTGTCATTGATCAAGAAGGAAATCCCAAAGGAACTCGAGTTTTTGGTGCGATCGCTCGGGAATTGAGACAGTTGAATTTTACTAAAATAGTCTCATTAGCTCCTGAGGTATTATAAATAGATTCTAAATAAATACTAATAGATGAAAACATAATAAAACATAAAAAAAGGGAGGTTCATAGTAAGATATCTGAACTGAATTAGATTCCATTAATTAGTAGAATGCATTAGTAGATTGTTTCTCACGCATATACCTTTAATAATTCATGAAAAAAAAAGAGTAGAGCATGCTGATTATATAAAAACCCGGAGGCACCAATAATTATAGTTCATCATGGGTAGGGACACTATTGCCGAAATAATAACTTCTATACGAAATGCTGACATGGATAAAAAAGGAACGGTTCGAATAGCATCTACAAATATCACTGAAAACATTGTTAAAATACTTCTACGCGAAGGCTTTATCGAAAATGTGAGAAAACATCGAGTAAGCAAGAAATATTTCTTGGTTTCAACTCTGCGACATAGAAGGAATAGAAAAGGGCCATATAGAACTGTTTTAAAACGTATCAGCCGACCCGGCCTACGAATCTATTCCAACCATCAACGAATTCCTAGGATTTTAGGAGGAATGGGTATTGTAATTCTTTCGACTTCTCGAGGTATAATGACAGACCGAGAGGCTCGACTAGAAGGAATCGGGGGAGAAATTTTGTTATATATATGGTGATCTTTATGATCTACGAATTGCATCCGTAGGAAAACTTCCTATTTTTTTTTTGAAAAAAGAGGAAGGGTTGTCTAATATCACTCCTACTCCATGAGTTGATAATTAAAGGGGTTACCTGGAATGAAAGAACAAAAATGGATTCATGAAGGTTTAATTACTGAATCACTTTCCAATGGTATGTTTCGGGTTCGTAGTGACTTTTCAACATTCCTCTCGTTCGGATACAATCGGAGGTTCAAAATTTCAAGAGACTTATTTTCTTTTCTTCGAAGGAGTAGATTCAAAATTTAAATAAAATTAAGGAGAAACAA